AGGATCACTATCTACCAAAATTTTTACTTCTGGTTCCGGCGAACGAATAATCATTGAGTCCTCCTCTTTCCGGACAACACATTAAAGAGACCCGCCAACAGTCAAGTCAAGTAATTAGTGAACCTATGAGAGATACTTATTATTAGTTTCTTTCTCTTCTATCTCGCATTTCTTTAGTTATTCACTAGAGCAATTATGATCTGGAAGTCGATCCAGGGCAAGTGTTCGGATCTATTATGACATAGCCTCAAGGCGCTCAACGGACCTTTATGGCCTGGGTTTTGAATTAATGCAAAAACAATTTTTTGTGCAACCTAGTATATTCTTATATTCAAATTGAATTATTCAAATTGAATATTCAAATAAAAAAAGTTTCTAGCTGAGACTGCTTTATTTTATGTTTTGCTTATGTTTTACTTTAGATAAGACATATTACTATTACTCTATTCCAAATCAGGCGACAGGTCACTAGTCATTACTAAATATAGATTCCAGGATCTATTCTCTATTTTAGGCATTCAAAGGTATCTTTTTTTTTTTTTATTATTATTGTTTTATTTAATAATAATAAAAAAAAATAGGAAATTCTATACTCTTTCTATCTGTGTAGCCTTTATTCCTATGAAATACCATGAAATATCAGACGAAAAAGGAAAAGGACGATCTTAGAAGGGGTATAATGAAATTCATGAAATTCTTTGATTGGTTCTTCCCAGAGACCTAATCTGTTTTATTTGACTGAGAGATATAATATAATAAACAATTAATTTTATATATTCTATTCTTTTTTATTTTATCTATTTATTCTATATTTAATTATTATTTAGTTTTAGTTCATTTTTTTCTATATTAATTCGAATAGAAATAATATTAGAAATAATCGATTTTCTAATATATTTAATATATTATATATTTTTATATTTTAATATCTTTCTATAATATCTTTCTATTTTATTGAATAGATTATTTTCTATTTATATATATTTATATATATATTTATATAAATTTTCTATTTTTATATAGAATTTTCTATATACTAGAAATAGAATATAGAACCAAGAAATAGAAAACTATAAAAAATGCTAAAAAAAAAGACTAACCCTAAATAATAAGTAATTAAATACTAAATATCAAAATCAAAATATAAAGAGAGCGCTCTTCTCTTATTCGAAACGCCTTGTGGTCTTCAACCAATTCTGTGCTTCAATATAATTTCCGGGAGTAAGCGCTATGGCTTGTTTCCAATACTCCGCGGCTTGATCGAACCAAGCCTCCGCAATTTGAGAATCTCCCTGCCAAATGGCCTGTTCTCCTCGGTCAGAATAGGCGAGCAAATTCCTTCCATTAGAACCGTACTTGAGAGTTTCCTACCTCATACGGCTCAGCAGTCAATTCTTTTTGTGTCCCATTTTTTCTCGAGTTAACCAAAAAAGGTTAATTCCATGAGTTTCAAACTTTCATTTTGATTAATAAAAACAATACGTTTTATCTTTTCTCCCACCTTCAGAAGAATAAAGTGTAGACACTCTACTATCGTTATAATTTTCTGAAAGGTAACTATCTCGGTTTTATCTATATATAGAATCTTTGAAAAAGACCTTCCCTCATAAGAAAGACTTACTAGCTTTGGGATCTGATACTACACCGCTGCTCAATACTTTAGGGGATCAACTCTGTTACATAAGTTGATTCCTAACTTATGTCTCATATTCATATTATGAGATAAGTTTATGAGATAAGTAAGCAGTTCTTATTGTATCGGCCAAAAATCGCGCTAATTGATCTTTACGATGCTTCCTCTATCAATTCGATCTGTTATCCATAGAAGCAAGTATCTAGGCATATTTTTTTGTTCATATTTTGACTTCTATGAAGTTACTTTCTTTGCTACAGCTGATAAAAATCGTTGTTTTGGACGATGCATATGTAGAAAGCCTATTTCGAGTGAATTTCTAGTAAATTTTTTTCTTTTTTTTTTTTTTCTATAGTGGAGATAGTCGCACGTAATGACAGATCACGGCCATATTATTTAAAGCTTGTGGTAAGAAAGGGTTTCGTTCGAGTGCCCGAAAATAATATTCCAAAGCTTTTGTGTGTTCTCCGTTACTTGTGTGAATAAGGCCTATATTATAGAGTATATAACTTCGATCATAGGGATCAATTTCTAGCCGCATAGCTTCGTAATAATTCTGCAAAGCTTCTGCATAATTTCCTTCGGATTGAGCAGACATTCGTTACGGTCGTCATTCAATTCAAAGAATCTCCGTTCCAGAACCGTACGTGAGATTTTCATCTCATACGGCTCCTCCCTTATATACATAATGAAAATAATAAAAAAGGAGTAAAATATTCTCATTATGAACTGAGCGGGGCTAGTGTTTTTACAAGAAATTTCTAGCCAACCTTTCTGCAAAAGATCTTTTCTTAACATCAAGCATGCTGATACTAGATAAAAATATTAAGTTAACTCTAACAATTTCTTTGTCCTCAATCTTTCTTA